AGTCTAGGGTCTATCGGTAAGGACGTGAAATACGAAATAACAAGGGAGAGACTTTGAACTTGTTTGTCCTAACTGAAAAGGGTGAATTGAATAGTTAATTGAAACATCTTACTAGACTATGAGGAATACATCAACTGAGATTCCGTGCGTAGCGGCGAGCGATAGCGGAGGAATTGTCTCAAACAGATAATTAAGATGATTGGACATCTAGACTAAACCCCGATAGACACCTATAGAGAAAGTACCGTGAGGGAAAACTCAGAATTGGTTCTAAAAGTTACCTTTTGCATAATGGGCCTGCAAGACAAAATTTGGCAAGCTTAAGTAGTAAATGAAGGCGTAGTGAAAGCAAGAGAAAACTCGTTAGTCAAATTTCCCGAAACCAAGTGATCTAACCATGGCCAGGTAGCTATGCTGACCGAACCAGTGATTGTGGCAAAAATCTTGGATGAGCTGTGGTTAGCGGTGAAATACTAGTCGAACTTGGACATAGCTGGTTCTCTACGAAACTTATCTTAGTAAGGCGCCCCAAGTTGATTCGCCCCCAAACCCGGGGGCTTGAATTACTGGTGTAGTAAGACTATGGCGATAAGGCCTCTAGTCAAAAGGGGCAAGCCCCAACCAGAAATTAAAGTCACTAATACAGATTAAGTGTATAAAGAGGGTTCAACTTAGACAAACAGGAAGTAGGCTTGGAAACAGCCATCTGCACAGGAAAACGTAAAAGTTCACTGAATGAGCTAGGAAACTCTGATAATTAAGGCGGCTAAATCTGTAACTGAAATTCTGGAAGCCAGACCGCAAGGAAGCATTAACTGGCTTGGTAGTAGAGCGTTCTGTGGGCACGAGGTGCGCACCTCGTGAGATAAACAGAAGTGATAATGCAGGCATGAGTAGTATAAGATTCACTCCCAAATAAATATATACAGCTTCTAAGGACATTACGCCCGATGTATTATAATTCTTATACCTGTTCAGGAAAAATATTATGGTACGAAGTACCTTCAACTGTTATTTATGGGACTTAGATCTAGGCATAATCTCTCTTAAGGAACTCGGCAAAATAAAATCTCGACTGTTTACCAAAAACATAGCTCTCTGCTAAAGGCTGCTGAAGTATAGAGGGTGAATTCTGCCCAATGGTTGTATAGTGAAACTGAGGACTAACGTCTAAAGCGAAACCCAACTGAATGGCCGCGGTAACTCTGACCGTGATAATGTAGCACAATAAATAGCCAATTAATTGTTGGCGGGTATGAATGGAACCACGAGGGTTTTACTGTCTCAAGAGAAAAGCCGATGAAATTATAGTTGTAGTGAAGATACTACATAAACATTGTAAGACGAAAAGACCCTATCGAGCTTTACTGGATACCGATAGCGTTAACTTAAAATAATCGATACTAAGTATCCTGATTTTGAGTTAATAATTTTTGTTGGTAGGACAGTTTAGTTGGGGCGACTACCTTTGAATAAGAAACGAAGGCGAGCTTATGGTATACAAAGCTAATCTCATTAGCCTGACAGTGAGGGGGACACCCCTAGCTGGCACAAGGACTACGTCCTATGTGGGCGATAATGACCCGATATGATTATCCAAAATAAATATCGAAGGCGGATAAAAGCTACCGTAGGGATAACAGCGTAATATTGTCGGAGAGTTCTTATCGAGGACAGTGTTTGCGACCTCGATGTTGAATTGCGGTGCCCTGGTGCTGTAGAAGGTACCTCAGGTTGGTCTGTTCGACCATGAAAACCGTACATGATTTGAGTTCAGAGCGTGGTGACACAGCTCGGTTTCTATCTACAATGTTCAATCCCAACTTTTCTGAGTCCTAGTACGCAAGGAATGGTCTCAGCGATGCTCGGTTATATTGGCCCCATCGACGTAATTAACTTCTGGCTGCTGCAAAGAAGGAAGACAAAAGGTTTGGGATTAATAAGGTGCCACGAAAGTGGTACACTTTCTTGTATGCCATGTGGGTGCACAGCCCTTGGCATACTATGGAATTAACACTAGGGCTCATTATACTAATAGTGTTGACGTATGGATTAAAGGCCCCTACTTTAAGATTAGCTATGCTACTTGCGGGTGCTGTGGGGGCTGCTGGACTATTAGCGGTGCCCCACCTACTATGTTGGACACAGGCTATTAAGATGTTGGTGATGCTGAGTGGGTTAGCCATACTATGTATGCTGGACCATCGAATATCGCATCGATCAAGCTCTTTATTGATTTTATTGGTGATCTTGGGTAATTTATTACTTATTGGGTCAACAAATTTGATTTCTATATATTTAGCATTAGAAATGCAAACATTATGTATGTTTATCTTAGTGGCCTATAATAAAAACTCATTGTTATCGGCAGAAGCTGGGCTGAAATACTTCGTGTTAGGGGCACTATCTTCGGGGTTGTTCCTGTTTGGTTGCGCCCTAATTTATGGCTCCACAGGAGAGCTTGAACTTCAACTTATTCGTACGAGCACAGTATCTTATGGTATATTAGCTGGTAAGTGCCTTATTACTATCTCATTGTTGTTTAAAGTATCTGCCGCCCCATTTCATATGTGGGCCCCCGATGTCTACGAGGGGGCCCCAACTTGGGTAGCTGCGCTATTATCTATCGTGCCTAAACTGGGGGTACTAGCTATTCTAGTACAAATAGGCTTAAATGAAATGGGGTTATTAATAGCCGGACTAATTTCTTTAATTGTTGGGGCTATAGGAGCTTTGAATCAAACTCGAATAAAAAGACTACTAGCTTATAGCGGGATAAGCCACATGGGGTTTGTGTTGCTTGGAATAGCTATTGGGTCTATAGAAAGTCTTCAGGCGAGTTTAATGTATATAGGTGCCTATATAATAACTCAAGTTCTACTTTGGTCTGTAGTACTAATTATATCTCCTAAAAGAGACATGCTTATTGAGTTTAGCGGTGTTTCAAGATTAAGCCCAATGTTAGCATTAGCATTAGCTACAGGTTTATTGTCTACTGCAGGAATTCCCCCCTTAATAGGGTTTTTAACTAAGTGGTATATTATCTTAGCAGCTGTTGGTCAAGGTTACTATCTTAGCGCTTTAACAGCTTTAGTTTGTTCCGTGATAGCTGGAGTTTATTACCTTAGATTAGTTAAAATTATGTTTTATCAACCTTTGTCTGCGCCTTTAGTGATAACAAGTATACTAAATTCTCCACGTGGCAGCGTAGCACCGGAGGAGGCGGGTTTAGGCAAGGCAATATTAATAGGGGGAAGTTTATATTTAGTATTAACAATGATAGTGTGTCCTAGTTTGTTCTTTCAGTTAACACATTTGATTATTTTAGATTTATTTCCATGTATCTTCTAGTTATATTAATACCGTTACTAAGCGCAGTCGGAAGCGGACTAGGGGGCCGCTATCTAGGAAGAAAAGGGGCGGGCTTGTTAAGTTCTGTGTGGGTTCTCGCCAGTAGCCTCCTCTCTTTTGTATTATGTTATGAGATTCTTATTAATGGGTCTACAGTATATATAGAGTTAGGCAGATGGATAGAGTCAGACTTACTAATAACTAGCTTTGGCTTACAGTTTGACATGGTAACAGCTGTAATGTTAATAGTAGTAACCACAATTAGCGGGCTAGTTCATGTCTATTCTACAAGTTATATGAGAGAAGACCCTCATTTACCTAGATTCATGAGCTATCTGTCTCTATTTACTTTTTTTATGTTGGTTTTAGTTACTAGTAATAATTATGTGCAATTATTTATTGGTTGGGAAGGTGTTGGTTTATGTTCTTATTTATTAATTAACTTTTGGTTTACGCGCATACAAGCTAACAAGGCGGCAATTAAGGCAATGTTAATTAATAGAATAGGAGATATAGGATTAATGCTAGCTATTATATTAATCTGGAAAGAATTTGGGGTATTAGATTACTGTAGTTTATTCGCCGCTTTATCACCATCTTCAGCTTGTACTTGGATTTGTATATTACTAACTATAGGGGCCGTAGGAAAATCTGCCCAATTAGGGTTACATACTTGGTTGCCGGATGCTATGGAGGGTCCCACACCTGTTTCGGCCCTAATTCACGCAGCAACAATGGTCACAGCAGGGGTGTTTTTAATTATAAGATCAGCTCCCCTTTTTGATTACTCTCCAACTGCAACAATTATTGTGGGTTTAGTTGGCTCCTTAACTGCTTTTTTTGCAGCTACAGTAGGATTAGTTCAATCGGATATAAAAAAAGTTATTGCTTATTCTACTTGTAGCCAATTAGGATACATGGTAATGGCTTGTGGCACTTATAGCTGTCTAAGTAGTTTATATCACCTATTAACTCATGCTTTCTTTAAGGCTTTATTATTCTTGGGGGCAGGCTCAATAATTCATGCTCTTCTAGATGAACAAGATCTTAGAAAAATGGGGGGAATAATTCGGGGCCTCCCTCTAACATATGTATTAATGTTAATTGGTTCATTGTCTTTAGCTGGTTTTCCCTATTTATCTGGATTTTACTCTAAAGATTTAATATTAGAATTAACTTATAATAATTATTGTTTAATATCTATTTATTGGTTAGCTTCAATTACAGCCTTCTTAACTGCTTTTTACTCATTTCGATTAATATACTTAAGTTTTGTGTCTAAGCCTAATTTAACACGTATGAGCGCACAACATTTACAAGAAGCTGATTGGAACTTATTGGGCCCTTTATTAGTATTAGCAATAGGGAGTATTTTAGTTGGTTATCTCGCTCAAAATCTGGTGTTTGCGCCAGGTATACGTCCCTTGCCGCTTGTGCCCACAATAGTCTCTTTAGCCCCAGTTATTATGGCCGTAACAGGGATATTACTGGTGTTTATACTTCGCCCATATATTATCTATTATATTACACGCCCTAGCATATATGGTTTCTTATTTTATGCCTGGGAGTTTAATCAAATAGCAAATTATTATATTGGAAGCACAGCTTGGAAGTTCGGCCATATTGTCTTTTATCGTACTATAGATAGGGGTATTTTAGAGATTTTAGGCCCCACTGGAATAGCTTTATTTATGGTTGAGAAAACTAAAAAGTTAAGCAGCTTACAATCTGGTTTATTATTTAATTATGCATTAATGATATTAGTTGGAACAGCTATCGCACTTAAGTACCTAGTCGTAAATTAGAAACAGGTTTGGAGTAATCTCCTAAGATAGGAGAAAACTAGCCGCAAGATAGTGGCTGGGATTATATTAATATGATATTAGCTTGTATAGTGGTCTCTATATTAATAAGTATAGTAATAATAGCATTAATTCCGAGGGAAAATAGTATGAAACTACGCCAGCAAGCGTTAGAGTGGTCTCTGATTACATTTGCTCTTTCTGTTTTATTATTAGTTAGCTTTCATCAAGAAGCTCAATTTCAACAGATAATAGAATTCAATTGGGTAAGTACAATGGGTTGGTTTGAGGGTTCTCCGATATTGTTTGCTATTGATGGAATCTCTATATTTTTTATTGTACTAAGTACTTTATTAACACCCATTTGTCTTTTAGTAAGTTGGAATAGTATTAAATTTCTTGTTAAGGAATATATTATATGCCTTTTAGGTATGGAATTACTATTAATTGGGGTATTTTCAACATTAGATCTGTTAATATTTTATGTGTTATTTGAAAGTATATTAATACCTATGTTTTTAATAATCGGAGTATGGGGAGCTCGGGCAGAGAAAATAAAAGCTGCCTATTATTTCTTCTTTTATACTTTAGTCGGCTCAATATTAATGTTACTTAGCATAGCAGTTATTTATAGAATAACAGGGACAACCGACTACTTATCTTTAACTAACATTCAGATTAATAGTAACATTCAAATTTGGTTATTTATAGGTTTCTTCCTTAGTTTAGCAGTTAAGATACCTATGATACCCTTTCATATATGGTTGCCTCTTGCACATGTTGAGGCTCCTTTAGCTGGTTCAGTAATTCTGGCTGGAATATTGTTAAAATTAGGGGGTTATGGATTCATTCGATTCGCTTGGCCTCTTTTTCCCGAAGCAACAGAGTATTTAGCACCAATTATACTAACGTTATCATTAATAGCAGTTATATATGGAAGTTTAACTACTTGCAGACAGGTAGATGCAAAACGTCTGATAGCCTACTCCTCGGTAGCCCATATGGGAATAGTAACAATAGGCTTATTTACTCATACGATGGAGGGTCTAATAGCCTCTATATTCTTAATGATAGCTCATGGAGTGGTTAGCCCTGCTTTATTTATAGCAGTGACGCTGCTCTATGAGAGACATCATACAAGGTTGATTAGGTATTATAGGGGGGTAGTTATGACTATGCCCCTATTTTCTATCATATTTATGGTGTTTACTTTAGCTAATATTGCTGTTCCTCTTAGTTGTAACTTTGTTGGAGAATTTTTATCCTTAGTAGCTGCTTTTTCTACTAGTACATCATTAGGTATTATTACCTCAACTAGTATGGTCATAGCTGCTGCTTATTCGTTATATTTATATAATAGAATTTGTTTTGGGCAACTTTCTCCATATTTAATATTTTCGAGAGATATTAATAGACGAGAGTTTAATGGGCAATTACCGTTAATAGTAGCTATTGTATTATTGGGGGTAGTTCCATACCCCCTAATAGAGTTAGTTCGTGTATGTTTGCCCAGATTTTTATAATTTTCCTCTTTCCTGTGCCTATTGGTTTATATGTGTATTTCTTTTGTTTTTAATGTTGGTAGGGGCAGGAGTTGAACCTGCATAACCAGATTATGAGTCTGAGAACTTGCCGTTAGTTGACCCTACAAGCTGAGCTTAGCTAAGCACGATATAACCATGGCCCGGGCTAAGAGCCCCACCAGTAAATACATACATATAAAAACAACCAAACTACATCTACAAAATGCCAATACCAACTAGCAGCCTCAAAACCAAAATGATGATGACGAGTATAGTGATAACCTATTAGTCTAGCTAAACATACAGTCAAAAATATGGTTCCGATTATAACATGAAAACCATGAAAACCTGTGGCCATAAAAAAGGTTGAACCATATACGGAGTCTGAAATTGTAAAGGGCGCTTCGTAATATTCCATAGCTTGTAGGGCCGTAAACTGAATGCCAAGTATTACGGTACAAGTGAGTGATTGTATGGCCTCTAATCTTTGTCCGCTAACTATGGCGTGATGTGCCCATGTGACTGTTGCCCCCGAACTCAGTAATATTGCTGTGTTTAATAGGGGAACAGAAAATGGGTCTAACACTTCTATACCAACAGGGGGCCAAACAGCCCCCAATTCTATAGTGGGGGATAAGCTACTATGAAAGAAGGCCCAAAAGAACGCAAAAAAGAAGCAAACTTCAGAAGTAATAAAAAGGATCATACCATATCTTAATCCCCTTTTTACTATTTGAGTGTGGTGTCCTTGGAAAGTGGCTTCTCTAATAATATCTCTCCACCAAACAAACATTGTTAATATTATTGTTATTGCGCCTAAATACATTATCCATGTATAACTATAATGAAAATATAACACTGAGCCCACTGTGGTCAGTAGTGCCCCAATTGAGCCTATATAAGGCCATGGACTAGGGTCCACTAAATGATAAGGGTGATAAGCCTTACTCATGGCTCCCCGGCGGGGAATCGAGCGGAGACATGCTCCTGCCCAACAATTATTCTAAGTGTGGGCTAATGTAAATTTAGAGTATCATTAATGTATATGGTAGTTAACAGACAAAATACATATGCTTGAATCAAAGCCACGGCAATTTCTAGTAAAGTTATAAACCCCATTACTAATATTGGGGCCAAGCTTAAAACTAACATTCCATTACTAATCATTGCAAACCCAAAACTTGCTAATATAGCAAATAAAAGGTGCCCAGCAGATAAATTAGCAGCTAATCGAACACCTAAAGAGATTGCCCGAGAAAGATAGCTGACTGTTTCAATTATAACTAATAGGGGGGCTAATGATAAAGGAGCCCCGCTAGGCATCATCATTGAAGCAAAGTTCCAACGGTATTGTGTTATACCCAATATTGTCACTGCTATTAAAATAGATAAACTTAGCCCAAAAGTGACAACAATATGGGCAGTTGGGGTAAATACATAGGGAAATAGACCTAACAAATTTAATCCAGCAATAAACGTAAATAGGGTTATAATAAGTATAAAATATTGATTTCCCTTATTAGCTGTAGAATCTTTTACTAATCCTAGAAAGTGGGTATAAACAATCTCTTGTATAGCCTGCAATCTTGTAGGTATTAATTTATATGAACAACTTCCTATTAATATTACACTAAATATAATAAGCATCATAAGAGAAGAATTAGTAATTATACCCCCAATTATCCGAACTACATTAAATTGATCAAAAAAAGAAGCTGCCATATTAATATATGTAGGAAATGGGCCTATCTACGGAGTATATCTTGTAGTATAGCATATGCTCGATTAGCCCCGAGCCCCTTACTAGGGGCTGCCCCCTCTTCCTGTAGTATACTTCTTATACGTAAATTATTTTGAATTTTAGGTAAAATAAATAAACTCATAATACTATAAAGTGCTAACAAGATTATTAATGTCCAGCTATATTGAGTTAAATAGGCAGTTATATCTAAGTGAGGCATTATTCTATGATTGAAAGGTCTACTAAAGATCAGCACATAATGAAGATAGCCAGCTGATATATTTATCCATGCTAACAGCTTCTATAACAATGGGCATAAAAGAGTGATTAGCGCCACATAACTCGGAACATTGACCATAAAATAATCCCGGTCTTTTAGCTAAAAATCCGGTTTGATTAAGACGTCCAGGCACAGCATCCATTTTAATAGCTAATGAGGGTATAGCAAATGAGTGAAGCACATCTGCGCCTGTAACTAAAACTCTTACATAAGTATCAACGGGAACAACCATTCTATTGTCAACCTCTAATAATCGGAGGTCGCCGGGTTGAAGGTCACTCGTGGGTATCATATAAGAATCAAATTCTAAGGTACTATCTTCACCTAAGGTAGTTTGATAGTCTGAATACTCATAAGACCAGTACCATTGATGACCTATGGCTTTTACTGTTACACCGGGCTCTACTACCTCATCCATTAAATAAAGTAGTTTCAAAGAAGGGAATGCTATAAACACTAATATAACTGCTGGGATTATAGTCCAAACAATTTCTATAGTGACTCCTTCAATAAGATAGCGATGATAAGCTTGGCCTGTTAATCCTCTTATAATTAACCATAATACAGTTGTTATTATAATAATTAAAATCAACATAATTTGGTTATGAAGGAAGAGAATCTCTTCCATAACAGGACTAGCAGCATCTTGGAAGCTTAGTTGAAATGGCTCAGCCGCGTCACGTAGGAGCGAGGCCTCTAATAATGCGTTAATTGGAGTTTTCATTCTTCTCTAGCCCTGTTACTTTGCTGACACACCCAAAAGCTTTCCCAATTCCGTATATACGGCCCCAAGAGTGTTTTCACTTACTTTAGACTACTCTTAATCTAGAGTAAGCATGAACAAATATCTTACACGTTGGCTATTTTCTACTAATCATAAGGATATAGGTACTTTATATTTACTATTTGGTGCTTTTTCTGGGATGGCGGGGACAGCTGCAAGTATGTTAATCCGCCTAGAACTGTCAGCCCCAGGTAGTATGTTAGGAGATGATCATCTATATAATGTGATTGTTACATCACATGCTTTATTAATGATTTTCTTCCTGGTAATGCCAGTAATGATCGGGGGATTCGGAAATTGGTTTGTGCCAATTATGATTGGTGCGCCCGATATGGCCTTTCCTAGATTAAACAATATCAGTTTCTGGTTATTACCACCTGCTCTAATATTATTGGTTGGTTCTATGTTTGTGGAACAAGGGGCAGGCACAGGCTGGACCGTTTATCCCCCACTATCAAGCATTCAAGCCCACTCAGGGGGAGCGGTGGATATGGCTATATTTAGTTTACATTTAGCTGGTATATCTTCCATTTTAAGTTCTATTAATTTTATAACTACTATAATTAACATGAGGGTTCCTGGTATGAGTATGCATAGACTACCTCTATTTGTGTGGTCTGTATTAATTACTACAATATTATTATTATTATCTTTACCAGTGTTGGCTGGTGCAATTACAATGTTATTGACAGATAGAAATTTTAATACAACATTCTTTGACCCTGCGGGAGGAGGAGATCCTATTTTATTCCAGCACTTATTTTGGTTTTTTGGACACCCTGAAGTCTATATATTAGTTCTACCAGGATTTGGTATGGTATCTCAAATTATACCCACATTTTCTGCTAAACAACATATTTTTGGTTATCTAGGTATGGTATATGCTATGATTTCTATTGGAGTATTAGGATTTATTGTTTGGGCCCACCACATGTTCACCGTTGGTATGGATGTCGATACTCGTGCCTACTTTACTGCCGCCACTATGATTATTGCTGTTCCTACAGGGATTAAGATATTTAGCTGGCTAGCTACTATATATGGGGGAAGCCTGCGGCTCGATACACCTATGTTGTGGGCTATTGGATTCGTATTCCTATTTACCATTGGTGGTTTAACTGGAGTTATATTAGCTAATAGCTCATTAGATATAGCACTCCACGATACTTATTATGTAGTAGCTCACTTCCATTATGTGTTATCTATGGGGGCCATATTTGCTATATTTGGAGGATACTACTATTGGTTCGGTAAAATTACAGGTTATAGATATAATGAGTTATACGGCAAAATACATTTCTGGATTATGTTTATCGGAGTTAATTTAACTTTCTTCCCCCAACATTTTTTGGGTTTAGCCGGACTACCTAGAAGATACTCGGATTTTCCTGATGCCTATCAAGATTGGAACTTAGTTAGTTCTTGCGGAGCTGTGATAGCCCTAGTAGGAATTATATGGTTCATCTACTTGTCTTATGAGGCAGTAGCAGCCGAAAGACCCTTTGAGGGTTGGTCAACTTCGCCCGGCTCGTTAGAGTGGTCTTTATCTTCTCCGCCTGCTTTTCATACTTATAATGAATTACCGTTTGTTTATCAGCGTAAATTAAGTCATGGGGATGATTTAAATATTATTTCCACACTACTCCTTTGACCTTGGGGAGTCTATAAGGCAATGTGTTCTTCTAATACATGCAAGGCCCTAAATAGGGGCCCTACTGGTGAGGATAAAACGGAGACTATCTCGGTTGACGTATTAGAATAGGTGGGATAGTGGCCCACCTGGTCGAAGATGCGTAGTATAGCCACACTTTCACTGAAACAAGGGGAAGACATTTTGGCAGCAGTAGAGAATCTTGTGCAATGGGTAAACGCTTGACACAGGGTTTCACACTGAGGTCTGTCTAACTAAGTGCCAGCAGACGCGGTTAAACTTAGGGGCCCAGTTTTTATTTCGCATTAGGCGTTAAAGTATGTAGTGAAGCATGAGAATAAAGTAAGGTAAACCTCTTGGTAGCGGTAAAATGTTTGAAGCAAGAGTGGAAGTCCGAAGGTGGAGACTCCTTACTCCGTTCACGGTACATCTTCATGAAATACGAAAGCTTGGATAGCAAACAGGATTAGATACCCTGGTAGTCCTCGCCCTAAACTTATACAATAGCTCTATTAGCAAATAACCTTATTGTATGCCTGAATACTCTGATCGCAAGATTGAAACTCAAAAGGCTTGGCTGTTCACTGTTTGAATCAGAGGAGCGTGTAATTTAATACGATGATCCGCGTGCCACCTTACCTTTCCTTGAAAGCGGACTACCTTTTGTAGGTAGCAGCCGCTCAGGCATTGCATGGCCGTCGTCAGGATAACAATAAGTGTTATCCTTAACCCTATCATGGATTAAGTCAGGTGTCATGGTCTTTATGGAAAGGGATATTATGCGCTACATTTTCCTACACAATCTACACAGTAAATTAGGAGGCGGAGATTCTCTGAAACGGGAATCTTAAGTAGGATTTGATAGTAATCGGGAAGTAGAGCGTTCCGGTGAATTCTAACCCAGTGTTAGCACAAATCGCCCGTCGTCCCCCTCAAGTTAAGGATACGAGACGCCCCGCGGCGGGGTTATCCCTCCTTTTCGAGAATGGGTAAGTCGTAACATAGTAAGGGTAAGGGAACTTGTTCTTGGGCCAGGTTGTGCGCGTTCAATACGTACTTGGCCGCCCTCCGTAACTAGAATGATGAGTACTATTATTTCAATTATCTTTAAAACGCTTGCAATAATAATACCTCTATTAGTGGCTATAGCTTATTTAACTTTAGCAGAAAGAAAGGTATTAGGGTATATGCAAGCACGAAAAGGACCTAATGTAGTTGGTGTTTATGGGCTATTACAGCCTTTAGCTGACGGACTAAAATTATTCACTAAAGAGATGGCTATTCCCAATCATGCTAATCTGTCGGTTTATATTGTGGCCCCCATTTTATCGCTTACTTTAGCTTTTTTGGCTTGGGGGGTTATTCCTTTTAGCCCCGGTATTGTACTGGCTGATATTAATGTTGGTATTTTATATATTTTTGCTATCAGTTCTATTGGGGTGTATGCTATTTTAATGTCTGGTTGGGGAAGTAACTCTAAATATGCATTCTTAGGGGCTATTAGAGCAGCAGCTCAAATGATTAGCTATGAAGTGTGTATAGGGCTTGTTCTAATATCAGTAGTATTATGTGCGGGTTCTCTTAATATCACTCAGATTGTTTTAGCTCAAGCCGAAATTTGGTATATAATACCTTTATTTCCAGCTGCTTTAATGTTTTTTGCTTCGGCATTAGCTGAAACTAATCGGGCTCCTTTTGATCTTACCGAGGGAGAATCAGAATTAGTATCTGGATATAATGTAGAATATTCTAGTATGTCGTTTGCCCTATTCTTTTTAGCTGAATACGGCCATATTATTCTAATGAGTTGTTTGATAAGTTTATTGTTTTTAGGTGGTTGGGCACCTTTTACAGGAATTATGGGGATGGGCTGCTTAGCCCTTAAAACTACCGTAGTAGTATTCGCATTTGTGTGGGTGCGAGCTTCTTTCCCTAGAATGAGATATGACCAACTTATGTATCTGTTATGGAAGTCTTACTTACCTTTCAGTCTTGGTTTAATCGTTTTAGTTTCTGGCCTGTTGATAGGTTTAGATGCAGTGCCTTGCTAGCATTAGGTACATATTGTGGGTTTATGTACACAAGCTTCCTGAGCGCATGCATATGGAATCACCAAACAAAATGTTACGAATAAGAACTCAACATCCATTAATCTCTATTGTGAATGGGGTGATGGTTGATCTGCCAGCCCCCTCTAATATTAGTTATTACTGAAATTTTGGTTCTTTGTTAGGACTTTGTTTAGCTATTCAATTGATTACCGGAATATTTTTAGCTATGCATTATTGCCCTGACGTTAGTTTAGCTTTTGACTCAATTTCCCATATTTTAAGAGACGTTAATTATGGCTTTATGTTAAAGTATATTCATGCTAATGGAGCTTCATTATTCTTTCTCTGTGTATATATACACATGGGCAGAGGACTCTATTATGGGAGCTACATGAAAATGGAGGTTTGGAATATAGGGGTTATAATTTACTTAGTGATGATGTTAACAGCCTTTTTAGGGTATGTGTTACCTTGGGGACAAATGTCCTTTTGGGGAGCCACAGTTATTACTAACTTTTGTTCTGCTATACCTTATATAGGAACAGATATTGTTCAGTGGATTTGGGGAGGATTTAGTGTATCTAACGCGACTCTTAATCGTTTCTTCTCGTTACATTATCTTTTTCCTTTTCTTGTAGTTGGATTAGGCGTATTACATATTATTGGTTTACACACAGCTGGGTCAAATAATCCTTTAGGGATTGACTCTAATATAGACAAAGTTACCTTTCATGTTTATTATACTTATAAGGACTTGTTTGGTATAATGGTACTTAGCACTATTTTAATTATACTTTGTTATTTTATGCCTAATGTATTAGGTGATCCTGAAAATTTCATTCAAGCTAATCCTTTAGTAACTCCTGTCCATATACAACCAGAATGGTACTTCTTATTCGCATACGCTATACTGCGCTCTATCCCCAACAAGCTTGGAGGGGTCTTGGCTATGGTATTTAGTATCTTGGTGTTATTATTATTGCCCTTTATTCATACTAGTAAATTAAGAGCTTTAACATTTAGGCCTTTAGGTAAAATAGCATTTTGGTTTTTAGTGGCTGATTTTATACTATTAACCTGGTTAGGGGCTAATCCAGTAGAGGAACCTTATGTTATGGTTGGTCAACTTGCTTCTTTATTCTACTTTTGCTACTTCTTAATACTGGTTCCTTTGTTAGGCTGGGTAGAAAATCACTTACTGAGATAACCCCGAATTATGAGAGACTCTTGTGTACAATCCCCACTAAGACAGTTGAACAAACGTTATTTTATAGCAAATATTTTGTTGACCCTAAATATTTGGGGGATTTATATTGTAGGTAATAATGTTATACTAAATGGACAACCTGTCGGCACGTTTACAGGCCCGCCAGCTAATTTTTCTATAAATTATTACCCCGAGGTGAATCAGTTAAGTATGGATATTAACGGCAATTTACACGTATACTTTAACGAATTGGCGTATTCTTCTATTACACATGAATAGCTTATTTTTAGTAATCTCCTTAGGAATAGTTGGAGCTAGTTTTATGGTAATATCAACGCCCAATTCTGTTTATTCAGTATTCTGGTTAGTTATTGCCTTTGTTAATGCTGCTGTTATGTTTATATCGTTGGGATTAGACTATATAGGCTTAATATTTATAATTGTTTATGTAGGGGCTATCGCTATTTTATTTCTGTTCGTAATTATGTTAATTCAACAGCCTAATAAGGTAGATTCTCAAGATCACTCACATTTTTTGCCTGTGGGATTATCTGTTATATTCCTATTTTATAGTTTACTAACCAATAGCCCTAAATATATCAGCAATCCTGTTATAGGATCTAGAACTAACATTAAAGCAATTGGAAGTCATCTTTATACAACTTATTATGAATTAGTGTTAATTGCTAGTTTGGTGCTACTAGTCGCCATGATAGGGGCTATATTATTAGCTAAGCAGCCAAATTCACCTTTTTTATATAATTCCCATGGTGAATCATTACGTAGTAGGCAAGATCTCTTCCTACAAATCAGCAGAGAGCACCTTTAGGTGCCTTCTGGCCAAGTGCTAGTGCACGTCTCCGCTTAGGAACATGGAGTTCAAAGGAATACTAATACTACTTATCGTTAGCGGGACATTATCAATTCTAATTTTAGGGGCATCTTATCTATTAGGATATAAACAACCCGACATGGAAAAAGTGTCAGTCTATGAATGTGGGTTTGATCCTTTTGATAACCCGGGGAATCCCTTCTCCGTTAGATTCTTCTTAATTGGTATCTTGTTTTTAATATTTGATCTTGAAATATCTTTTTTATTTCCCTGGGCTGTTACATATATGGGCTTACCTTTATTTGGATATTGGGTTGTTATGTTATTTTTATTTATATTAACTTTAGGGTTAATTTATGAGTGGAGAGAAGGGGGCTTAGAGTGGGAAAACTAGCCTCTAATTGATATAGCGCATGTCTTATTTAATATTGTCAATTGTCATCTTATTAATCGGAATATTAGGTATTATTCTTAATAGAAGCAATTTAATTATTATGCTAATGTGTGTAGAGCTAGTTTTACTGGCCTCTACTATTTTGCTTCTATTTGAGTCTCGTGTGCTCTACACGCTTTTTGGTCAAATTTTTGCGATTGTGATTCTAACTGTCGCAGCTGCCGAATCTGCTATCGGTTTAGCCATTATGGTTAACTATTACCGTTTACGTGGCACAATTGCTGTTCGAGCCTTAAATTTATTAAGAGGTTAACTCCTAATTAGAAATGAACCAAATACCTATGCAATATTTTAACTTAGCGGAGGAAAATTATTCTAAGTATGGATTATCAGTGATCCAGCTTATCCAAATTGGTAAGTTTTATGAACTTTGGCATGAGCCTGATACTCCTAGTAGGCAACAAGCATACTTTCAAGCCGAGTTATTAGTTGAGCCATCCATGCGAAGTGGGCCTTTGGGGGTAACGCCCCCTATTAAACAAGTTGCCTCGTTACTTGATATGAGAATAACGTCGCCCGGTAAAAGATCCTTGCTTCAAATGGGGTTTCCAATTTATTCCCTTACTGCCCATTTAAGTACTTTGTTGGATAAAGGTTGGACTGTTATAGTTATCGATGAATTAGTCACTGGGAAATCCGGGCCAAAACAACGCGCAGTATCTCAGGTTTATTCTCCTAGTTGTAATTTAGAGGACTGTTCGGAATTACCCTATGTGTTATCAATTTATTTTTCTCAAGATGACTTATTAGGTATTACTTTATTTTCAGCCATGAATGGGCACAGTATAATGTTCCCTGTCTCTTGGACGGACAGAGACAAAGTAGCCCGGCTATTAATCAGCTATCGTATTAGAGAAATAGTAATTTGGGTAAACTTGGGGGCTGGCTCAGAGATTTTAATAAATAGAATATATAATTTATTAATTGATTGGGATTTATTCCCCACTGACCCCAATGCTAAAGTTGAAGTTATGGGAGAAGCACCAACCAACTTACCGTGTTATTTATCTTATAGGTACGAAAATAATAATAAGGAGTGGCTTTTGCTCCATATTTATATGGGCATTAACGCGGGGTGGTTCAACAAAAATTATCGAGAATATACCCTTAGTAAGATATTTAAAAGTACTTGGACAGAAAATGTTAATCAGGTAAGTCTAATTAGCCTCTTAGGAGTACTGCAATTTATTAACGATCGAAATCCCAATTTTATTAAGAATCTACAATTTCCCGAGTGTTATAATTCTGCTATTAGCCCCCTAAACTTGATATTGTGTAATCGAGCAGAATATCAGTTGGACTTATTGCCTAGGGGGGGAAAACTGGGCGGTTTACTTAGTCTGGTTGATTACTGTTCTACTGCCATGGGTAAAAGACTACTCAAATTCAGACTTCTTAACCCCATTACAGATTGTTTTGAATTAAATTTTCGTTATGAGGAAATTGCTGCATTTAAACAATTAATTGATAAAAAAATATTTAACAATTCCGAGTTAAAGCACATTAAAGATTTATCTTCTTTACATCGTCAATGGGCAATATGTGCCTCGAGTGATACTACCTTGCCACCTAAAAAGTTAAGTCAAATTTATCACTCTTATTTGTCTGCTAGTCAACTAATAAGTAAATTAATGAGTAATAAATGAATTAATATTCAATTACCCCCTTCAGTCGGGCCCCAACTAGAATCGCTAATTGAGGAAATAGGCCAAGTTTTTCAGGTAGATAACCTTTTGGGTGATTTTAAAGATGTATTACGGCCAACTGATAATTTAACTAACCTCCTTGCACAACAACAAATTTTAAGGGCCCAACTTATAGAGTGGGCCGAACAGACTTCAAATATTGTGTTTCAAGACACAATTTCTATTAAAGCTGAATATTTTAATAAAGAGGGCTATGCTTTCTCTATTTTATCTAAAAAGTTAGCTAAGTTAGAACATTACATAACTAACGCCCCCATATCTGATAATTCAATTATTGTGTTGGGCAAAAGAGGAAGTAGCCTTATAATCACGAGTTCCATCATTCAAAAAGTATCAATCGAATTAAATTTATTAGAAGAGCAAATTAATACTTATGTTAAACAGGCTTATAACCGGGAACTTAAAAGATTATATTTTAGTCATTTCGAATTGTTTTTACCCCTAGTTAATATGATTTCTAGATTAGATGTTGCACTAAGCGGGGCTATTTTGGCCATTAAGTTCAATTATATTAAACCTTGTTTAACACTAACGAAATCCCAACAACCCCGGGGTTTAATTGAAGCAATTAACCTGCGACATCCACTAGTAGAACAGTTAAACACTCAAGAAGAATGTGTAGCTCATAATATTAGTTTAGAGGACAAGGGAATGTTAGTATTCTCAGTAAATGGTGCAGGCAAATCCACTTTACTCAAAGCAATTGGGGTCAACGTAATCTTAGCTCAAGCAGGAATGTATGTAGCTGCAGATTCATTTAGGTTAAAACCTTATCACTATTTAATTACTCGTATTTTAGGGGGGGATAATCTTCATAAAGGCCAAGGTACTTTTGAGGTTGAAATGAGAGATCTTGCAACTATATTAAAGCTCGCTAATTATAACAGTTTAATATTAGGGGACGAGATTTGTCATGGAACCGAAGTTAGTTCGGGGACAGCAATATTAGCTGCAACAATTGAAAGATTAACAGCGGCACAAACTAGTTTCGTCCTTTCTACTCATTTACATCAAGTTTTTTCTTTAATTGATTCGCCAGTTAGGTGCTATCATTTATCTGTTATTCAACAAGAATATTTGGGCCTAATTTATGAACGTAAATTGAAACCTGGTCCAGGCCCCTCCCAATATGGCATTGAAGTCATGGGCCACATAATTAATGACAAAAAATTTTATAATAGTGCTTTGAAATATCGTAAACTTATTAACTGGGAGCCACCATCCCGAAGTGGGCCGAATTCTTTGACAGTATTTCGCCCTTCTAGATATAATGCTCAAGTTTTTATTGATTCGTGTGAAATATGCGGGGCTCCAGCGGAGGCTATCCACCACATTCAACCTAAGAAATTATGTAATAGAGGATTGAATAGAAGGTCTAATTTGGTGTCAGTCTGCTCAAGCTGTCATTTAAATATTCATAGAAATAAAATCTCTATTTTAGGTTGAAAGAGAACCCCAGGACATAGGAAATTATATTGGGTTTATCTTAATGAGTCTTTAGACAGTGGAACTGAGTAA